AATTGAAATTGATCAGATTTGTGGACGTTTATACGAAGAAAGACGTATGAGACTCGAACTTATGCCTTATCGAGTGGGTTATCCAATTTTTAAATTGGTTTATTCTGCAGCAACAAATGCTATTCACAATGTCGGTTTAAACGAAGCAAGTTTAATCATTAGCAAAGCGGAAGTCGTGAAGGGGTACTACTGTGAAAAAATTAAAACCTCGAGCTCGAGGGCGTAGTTATCCGATAAAAAGACCCGCTTTTCATATAACTATTGGATTAAAAGATATATCTGTAAAGGAAGTATAAAGGAGCCAAATACGCCATATTATACTTCAAAGGCAACGTATGGAGAAATAAAAATAAGTAAGTACACGGATATGACGTGTCATGATATATATAGTATTGGGAGATTATGGGACAAAAAATAAATCCACTTGGTTTCAGACTTGGTGCAACCCAAGGTCATCATTCTCTTTGGTTTGCACAACCACAAAATTATTCCGAAGGGCTACAAGAAGATCAAAAAATCCGAGATTGGATCAAGAATTATGTACAAAAAAATATTCAAATATCCTCTGGTGTTGAGGGAATTGCATGCATAAAGATTCAAAAAAGAATCGATTTGATTCAGGTCATAATCTATATGGGATTCCCAAAATTATTACTAGAAGGTAAAGGTGGGCCTCGAAGAATCGAAGAATTGCAGATAGATGTACAAAAAGAAATTAATTGTGTAAACCGAAAACTCAACATTGCTCTTACAAGAATTACAAACCCTTATGGACACCCTAATATTCTCGCCGAATTTATAGCCGGACAATTAAAGAATAGGGTTTCATTTCGAAAAGCAATGAAAAAGGCTATTGAATTAACTGAACAAGCAGGTACAAAAGGAATTCAAGTACAAATTGCAGGACGTATCGACGGAAAAGAGATTGCGCGTGTCGAATGGATCAGAGAGGGTAGAGTTCCTCTACAAACCATTCGAGCTAAAATTGATTATTGTTCCTATGCAGTTGGAACTATCTATGGGGTATTAGGCATCAAAATTTGGATATTTGTAGACGAGGAAGCCTAAGCCTTTATTTGACCTGTCTTTACGTTCTATCGGAAATAAAAAAGCAAAAAATGACAAACTCTTTCATTCTTTTTCTGTTAAATCAAAAAAATGGGCAATTCTATAAGGTTGAATAAAAATTCAATTCATTTTTTTATATTGATATAATTGCTATGCTTAGTGTGTGACTCGTTGGTTTTTGTAGGGTTAGTAGTCAAAAAAACGGACTGTCCCATAGTATGAATTAATAACTATCGAACTAATAACCAACTCACCGCTTCATATTATCTGGATCTAAAGAACTAGTCACGATATGATATATTGATCATATCATTGTAGCAACTGAATTTTTGTTTGCATAAACAAGCAAAAAAAAGAAAAACCAATCTGATTTTAAGTTGTGAAGCAATAACAAAAAGAATGCAGATAAATGGAAGGGTGAGAGAAAGAGAGAAAAAGAATACTAATGCTATATGATTCCAATATGTAAGGTCTCTGAGCGATCTTATAAAGGATAGCGTAATAAAGCATCAATACTAATTTGATTGATCTATAATTCGCTGAATTTGTTCATAGAACAAAATAAAGTAAAGAGCCCTGGGTCCACAAAGACTGAGAAAATTGACTCAATAACACATTTCATTTTCATTAGGAGCTCCGCTGTAGAATTCAGGCCTAACCATTAATCGCGAAGCGATGGGAACGACGGAACCCGTGGATGCAGAAGATTCTATTGAAAACGAATCCTAATAATTCATTGGGTAGGATGGCGAAACGAACCCGGGACCAATCCACTTTTATTCTGAGAGGCCATGTCATAGGACAACCCTACAACTGAAATAGATATGTAAAGAGTAAATATTCGCCCGCGAAAGTTTTTATTTTATTGGATTTCTAAATTTTGATAGATCCAATATAATATGATAATAAAAAAGACAAAACAAAATAAATACTCGTTATATTATAATAAAACGAAATTCTATTATTATTATCTATTATCTCTAACTAATCTATAAAATAATTATCTATAACTATAAATAAATAGAAATTGAACACATGTTTAGTTTTTTTTATATAAACTATCAAAACAAGATATACAAATTTCTAATAGATTAGATATTAGATAAAATCTCAAAGACTCCCACGATTCAGTATATTATTCATTAAATACATGTATACCATGTTATAATTGTTATTTTTCATTCGCGAGGAGCTGGATGAGAAGAAACTCTCATGTCCGGTTCTGTAGTAGAGATGGAATTGAAATTGAAAAAGAACCATCAACTATAACCCCAAAAGAGCCAGATTCCGTAAACAACATAGAGGAAGAATGAAAGGAATATCTTATCGAGGTAATCGTATTTGCTTTGGTAGATATGCTCTTCAGGCACTTGAACCCGCGTGGATCACGTCTAGACAAATAGAAGCAGGGCGGCGAGCAATGACACGAAACGTACGCCGCGGCGGAAAAATATGGGTACGTATATTTCCAGACAAACCTGTTACAGTAAGACCCGCGGAAACGCGTATGGGTTCCGGTAAAGGATCTCCCGAATATTGGGTAGCTATCGTTAAACCGGGTAGAATACTTTATGAAATGGGTGGAGTAGCAGAAAATGTAGCCAGAAAGGCTATTTCAATAGCGGCATCCAAAATGCCTATACGAACGCAATTCATTATTTCGGGATAAGAATGTATAACCAAAGAAAAGAAATCTTTTGAATGAAAAAAAAAAACAAAATTATAGGTTTCTTTTTTTTTTGTTTTGGACAAACAATATTTCTTTTTTTACTTAGCCCCTTCGCAGTGAAAGAGCAAATAAAAAAAAAAAAAATGATATGATTCAACCTCAAACCCACTTAAATGTAGCGGATAACAGCGGGGCCCGACAATTAATGTGTATTCGAATCATAGGAGCTAGTAATCGACGATATGCTCATATTGGTGACGTTATTGTTGCTGTAATCAAGGAAGCAATACCAAATACACCTCTAGAAAAATCCGAAGTGATCAGAGCTGTAATTGTACGTACTTGTAAAGAACTCAAACGTGACAACGGTATGATACTACGATATGATGACAATGCTGCGGTTGTTATTGATCAAGAAGGAAATCCCAAAGGAACTAGAATTTTTGGTGCGATCGCACGGGAATTGAGACAGTTAAATTTCACTAAAATAGTTTCATTAGCACCTGAAGTATTATAAGTCTAATAAAAAGTCTAATAAAACGGAGACTCTAATGCTATTATAGCATTTGAATGAAATATGAATAGAGTAAACTAGATTAATTAGTAAATTTGTCTCACGCATATATCTTTAACAATTCATAAAATAGAAAGAAAAAAGCATGTTGATTATATCAAAGTTCGGGGGTAACAATAATTTTAATTTATCATGGGTAAAGACACTATTGCTGATATAATAACTTCTATACGCAATGCTGACATGAATAGAAAAGGAACAGTTCGAATACCATCTACTAACATCACCGAAAACCTTGTTAAAATACTGTTAAGAGAAGGTTTTATTGAAAATGTGAGGAAACATCAGGAAAACAACAAATATTTTTTGGTTTTAACCCTACGGCATAGAAGGAATAGGAAAGGTCCATGTAAAACAGTTTTAAATTTAAAACGGATCAGTCGACCCGGTCTACGAATCTATTCTAGTTATCAACGAATTCCTAGAATTTTAGGTGGGATGGGGATTGTAATTCTTTCTACCTCTCGGGGTATAATGACGGACCGAGAGGCCCGACTAGAAGGAATCGGCGGAGAAATTTTGTGTTATATATGGTAAGCTTTCTTATATCCAAATTAAGATATGGAACTTTACTATTTGTGAAAAAAAAAAAAGATAAAGAACGGGTTTCTATTCTCACTCTCCTCTTACATTAGTTAATACTTCAAGGAGGTTTTACCGCGAATGAAAAAATAAAACTGGATTCATGAAAGTTTAATTCCTGAATCACTTCCGAATGGTATGCTTCGGATTCATTTAGATAATGAAGATCGGATTCTAGGTTATGGTTCAGGAAGGATTCAACGTAGTTTTATACGTATACCAACGGAAACAAGGATTCAAACGATTAGGTGGTTTTTTTTTTCAACTTCAATATTCCTTTCGGAGGGATACAATTCGAAAGTTTCAAATTTCCAGAAACTAATTTTCTTCAAATAAGTAAATTTGAAATTAAGTTAAGGAATGACAAATATGAAAATAAGGGCCTCCATTCGTAAAATTTGTGAAAAATGTAGACTGATCCGTAGACGGGGACGAATTATAGTAATTTGTTCCAACCCGAGACATAAACAAAGACAAGGATAATCTTTATAAAATAAAAGAGACTCCCTAAGGGACCCAATATACAAGTAAAAAAAGCGGAAAAGATCCGTTTTGGCATGAAATGGATATATCCATATACCTCTGACTTATATTTATGAGACGATAAAATATGGCAAAACCCGCACCCAGAATCGGTTCACGTAGGAATGGGCGTATTGGTTTACGTAAGAGTGCGCGTAGAATACCAAAAGGGGTTATTCATGTTCAAGCAAGTTTCAACAATACCATTGTGACTGTTACAGATGTACGAGGCCGGGTAATTTCTTGGTCCTCCGCCGGTACTTGTGGATTCAAGGGTACAAGAAGAGGGACACCCTTTGCGGCACAAACCGCAGCAGGAAATGCTATTCGGACGGTAGTGGATCAAGGTATGCAACGAGCCGAAGTCATGATAAAAGGCCCCGGTCTCGGACGAGATGCAGCATTAAGGGCTATTCGTAGAAGTGGTGTAATATTAAGTTTCATACGGGATGTAACCCCTATGCCACATAATGGCTGTAGGCCCCCTAAAAAAAGGCGTGTGTAAAAATAAACAAAACATTGAAATGATTTCAAGAGAAATAAATAATTTAATGATTTGATCAAATAATAAGATTACCATGGTTC